AAAGGTAACTATCTCGGTTTCATATATAAATTTATATAGAATCTTTGAAAAAGGCCTTCCTTCATAAGAAGTAAAAGACTTACCATCTTTGGGATCTGATGCTACACCGCTGCTCAATACCTTAGGGGATCGACTCTATTACATAAGTGGATTCCTAACTTTTATCTCATATCATGACATAAGTAAGCAGTTCTTATTGTATCGGACCAAAACCTCGCGAATTGATCTTTACGGCGCTTCCTCTATCAATTAGATCCTTTATCCATAGAATAAAGTATCTAGGCATACCTATTTCTTCATATTCATATTTCGACTTTTATGAAGTTTATTTCTTTGCTACAGCTGATAAAAATCGTTGTTTTGAACGATACATATGTAGAAAGCCTACTTTTTTTTCTAGTATTTATTAACGTTAACGGATTTTTTCTTTCTTTCCTTTTTTTATTTCTATAGTGGAGATAGTCGCACGTAATGACAGATCACGGCCATATTATTAAAAGCTTGTGGTAAGAATGGGTTTCGCTCCAGGGCCCGAAAATAATATTCCAAAGCTTTCGTATGTTCCCCGTTACTTGTGTGGATAAGGCCTATGTTATAGAGTATATAACTTCGATCATAAGGATCAATTTCTAGTCGCATAGCTTCATAATAATTCTGTAAAGCTTCCGCATAATTTCCTTCGGATTGAGCCGACATCCGTTACGGTCGTCATTCGATTCAAAGAATCTCCGTTTCAGAACCGTACATGAGATTTTCATCTCATACGGCTCCTCCTTTATGTGCATAATGATAATAATACATGGAATCAAAAAGACTAAAATATTATCATTATAAACTAAGCGGGGCTGGTGTTTTTACAAGAAATCTCTAGCCAACCTTCTTGTAAAAGATCTTTCCTTAACATCAAGCATGTTGGTATTAGATAGAAAAAGTTACTCCAACAATTTCTTTGTCTTCAACGCCCTTAAATTTGCAGGAATTAGTCACTTCAACAGTCTTCGATGGTTATATGGGTATCCAAAATACGAACGAGATGGATGTTTGTTGTCCCAACCATTGTTAGTCCCGATCCTGATAAGGAAAAGGGATAATTTATAACAAAGTTTTCGTGTGTTGATTCCTAGGAGTAGTGCTTCTTCCCCTATGCCCCCTATTGGTACTAGTGGAGTAGGGTTGACCTAACCCATAGGTGTATAACCTTTCGCTCAATACTCTAGAATCGACAATTGAAGCATCTGAGGCTGCATTAATCGGGGATACACGACAGAAGGGGTTGTTTTATTTACAAACTTCACCTTCAACAAGCGTAGATTTATTTCAATAATTTTTTTCTTCCTATCCCGAATAATGTTGTCTTTCTCTTAAGACTGAGAGCGGTAAAAAATTTAATATATAATAAAAAAATAAAAAAATAATCAAATCGCACCATCTCTGTAATAGGTGAATGCCTCTTTTTCTCCCGAAGTTGTCGGAATTATTCGTAATAAGATATTGGCTACAATTGAAAAGGTTTTATCAATAAAATTTCCATTTATCCCAGATCTAGACATAGGTGTATTAATCCATTCTATAATTTATTTTAATTTCCTTTCGTGAGAAAATGATCCCACAAACAAAGGAATTGTGTAGTACGAAATAACATAAAAACGGATTCATTAAAATAAAAAGGAAGACCTTTTACTCAAATTGTTTCTTTTTGACAGGAATCAATAAAAAAAATAAGAAATATTTGAATCTGATTAGATTTTATCCAAATGTAGTTATAGTATGAAGGGAACTATTCCGATTTCATTGAAGCTGAAGAATCAAAGAATTTATCCTACAGATTAGGATAATTCGAGAATTTTTGATTGAATTATGATCCAAAGAGGAAATTGAATAATCATTCTATGATAAAAATGGAATACCGTTTGTTTTGTGTTGTGTGTATAGTGGGTATACGCTATACAATCAAATAAAAAAATCCGGGGGGCGGTTCATGAATTTGGAAAAAAATTTATGGGTTAAGAAGTTGGAGTAAAGAGTTGTTGTTGAAAAATCTAAAACTGGAAAGGAATTTTAGAATTTTTATGAAAATTGAATAATAGTGTAAACTAAATAGAATCATGATTTAAAGGTATCCATTAAACACAGTCTAAAAAAATATATCGATCATTGGATTCGTTTCAATTGAGTGATTTAATCCGGTATAAATATTAGAAAGGGCGGAAACACCGTCTTCGCAAACATGAATAGAATATATCTTTATTTTACAATTTTTCCCAAAAGGGATTTATCTTTATCCCCAGCCTCGGAGGAAGGGTTTTTCTTTGATGAAAAGTTTTCTATTTTTAGAGTTAAATATAGTTAAAATTGAATGTACATACCTATCCAAAAGAATATGAATGACTCACTATTCACTCGGTTTTTGGTCCATAATCATTATGTAGGAGAGATGGCCGAGTGGTTCAAGGCGTAGCATTGGAACTGCTATGTAGACTTTTGTTTACCGAGGGTTCGAATCCCTCTCTTTCCGTACTCGTCAACTAATTCACCAATGTTACTGACTGCAATGCATCAAATAAGAATGGATACTCCAACAGTTAGACCTTTCTTTTCTTTGATATAGATTCTCTATCCTATCCCTACCCCGAATTTCTGTGGTACGAAAAATACTGGACAAAATCGACAAGGAATGAAAATACCCTACCGATCTATGATACATGAATAAGAGAAAAATCCCCAGATGAAACCCCTTACCTTACTTACCCCGGGTCCCTTTACTTAAGCCAAAATGGAGGGGGCAAAATTGTCCGAAACCTTGTTATTTTAGTTAGGGTTAAGTCTGACGAGAGTAATATTCTACAACTAGCAATTCATTTATTTTCAAACCGACCCATTTACTATCTATTATTTGATTGACTAATCCTTCATATTGGAATGGGTGAAGAGTCAAATGTTTTGGTAATTCCTCACGGGGGGATGAATCAAGATAATTTTGAATCAGAGCCCTAGATTTTTGCTCATCCCTCACTGTAATAATATCTCGGGGTTTGCAGCGATAACTTGGTATATCTACTATACGACCATTAACTAAAATATGTCTATGGTTAACTAATTGGCGGGCTTGAGGAATAGTCGAAGCCATACCTAATCGAAAAAGGATGTTATCTAAACGCATTTCAAGTAATTGTAGTAAAACCTGACCAGTTGACCCTTTGGCTTTTCCGGCGATCCGAACGTATTTAAGTAATTGTTGTTCTGTAAGACCATAATGAAAGCGCAATTTTTGTTTTTCTTCTAAACGAATACGATATTGAGATTTTTTGCCGGGGCGCGATTGGTTTCTAAGATCGCTTACGGCTCTAGGCTTTTTACTAGTTAGCCCCGGTAAAGCCCCCAGACGACGGATTTTTTTGAAACGAGGTCCTCTGTAACGCGACATAAAGACTCCTTATTTTTTATGAAATTTCATAAAACAAAATTAAAACTAAACTAAAATATGATAAATTAAGCGAAATTTACTGAAGTATTACAAAGAATAAAAAATTAGAGGAATTGTATCAATATCCGTACCTTATTGTATATAAATAATTGTATTATATAAATTTATATAAATAAAAAGAATTTAATTTTAAATAATAAAAATTAAGGGTTCTTTTCTTAATTGATTTGTTCTAGAGAGACCGAACTCCTCCAATCCAATTTTTATTCATAATTGGAAGTTCCTACGAAATAATAGAAATAGATCAGTGACCCTTGGGAAAAGGGAAAGAGGTTTTTCACTTGGATTTCACATTATCAATTAAATTATGTAAAAAATCAAACAAATGGAGAAAAGCCGGCTATCGGAATCGAACCGATGACCATCGCATTACAAATGCGATGCTCTAACCTCTGAGCTAAGCGGGCTCGCATAACATAAATTGTACACACATACTAGTTTAGTAAACTACTGAGATATTAACTGTTCATTCTTAGCTATTTCATAAGAAATATGATTTATATAAAAATAAATATATAAAATATATAAAGAATATTTCCAAAAATATTGGATATTTATATATTTTATTTAGAATTATCTTCTAATTATAAATTAACGGAATGATTGTTTATAGCCATTTTATTTGTTATGGCTAGTAATTAAATTTTAAATTAATAATACTAAAAATTTCCTTTTCCTTTTTTTTTGTTATGTTATAGAGGGTCTGCCCTAAGAAAAGGATAAGAATAAAATGAAAGATAAAAGTGTAATTCAGATCATAATGAAACACTCCTCTGGTTTCATTCGAAAAGGTGAAAGCTAAGATGAAAAAAAAAAAAAAAAGAATCGACCGTTCAAGTATTCAAAATTGCACGGATAGAAATAGGGGCATATCTAAGTATAATAAATATATAATATATAGTATAATATATATGTTATGCGGTATATATCTATATTGAATTTCTGATATAGATGATATAGAAATGATAGAATCATTTCTGATTGGACCAAATACTGGTCTCCGATAGAGATCAAAGAAAATAAACAAGAAATCAAATAGTCGAAATTTCAATATAGGAACCGGTATCTAATGAATTCAACGGTTCCAGCATAATATAAATGAAAGAAAAAAGGTGAAAGAAAAAAGGGTGACGGCATCATAATGTGATCCTAATCACATCACAAAACAAAAAAGGGGATATGGCGAAATTGGTAGACGCTACGGACTTAATTGGATTGAGCTTTGGTATGGAAACCTACCAAGTGAGAACTTTCAAATTCAGAGAAACCCTGGAATTAAAAATGGGCGATCCTGAGCCAAATCCTGTTTTATTAAAACAAACAAGGGTTTCATAAACCGAGAATAAAAAAGGATAGGTGCAGAGACTCAATGGAAGCTGTTCTAACAAATGGAGTTGGCTGCATTGTGTTAGTAAAGGAATCCTTACATCGAAACTTCCGAAAGGATGAAGGATAAACCTATATGCATACGTATAGTACTGAAATACTATCTCCAAACGATTAATGATTAATGACG